TTCTTAGGTAAATCTATTACGAAATGTTTTTGTAGGATGCCCAATATCTGTTTTACATCTTCTATGCAAAAATATTCAATTTTCATAAGGTCTTCTTGACTCTTATTCAAGAGGTCTAATAATGTATGTATTTTGGACCTTTTGAGACAATTATAGGTCCTGGAAGGCAATTTTAATTGGTCAATAAAAATACATTTCAATTCGATTTCTTTTTTGTTTTTTCTTAGTTTATCCAACCCATCATGAAAAGTAAAAAAGGGTAAAGTAACCCTTTTTTGATTGTCCTCTAAATTTGTGTCTTGTTCTTCTGCATGTAGAAAAGGAATAAATAAATCAATCAAATTACGGGAGGCCTCGTAAAGTGCTTCTTTAGGAGTTAAACTTCCATTCGTCCATATTTCAAGAAAAAGTATCTCTTGTTTTTCATTCCCATTCCCATAAGAATGAATACTATGATTTGCATTTCGAACAGGCATGAATACAGCATCGATAGGATAACTTCCTTCTTGAGCGTTTTTTGGTGTTTTCATACGATATCCGCGATTCCTCTCGATTTGTAATCCAATATACAAATCAATTGGTTCCACCAGGCTAGCTATATGCTGTGTAGTATCAACTATTTCCACAGAAGGCGGTAAGATGATGTCTTGAGCAGTTACATATCCAGGACCCTTGACACAAATATATGCGTCGCGAGTTTCATATAGATTACTTCTCAATACAATTTCTTTCAAATTCATTAAAATTTCATGTACTGATTCTTCAATACCTACTATGGTAGAATATTCATGTGGTATCTTTTCAGATTTTGCGCGTGTGATACATGTTCCTTCTATTTCTCCAAGCAAAGCCCTTCGCATCGCGATGCCTATTGTATCGGCTTGACCTTTCATAAGTGGAGACAAAAGAAAACGTCCATAATAAAGACGCTTACTGTCTGCTCTTGATTCAACACACTTCCACTGTAGTGTCCGAGTAGATGCTGCTACTTTCTCTCGAAGCATAATAATATTTATTATTTGATCAGATTATTGAATCATTTATTTCTCTTGAAATCCGTTCAATTCTTATTTTATTTCTATACACGTCTTTTTTTAGGAGGCCTGCATCCATTATGTGGCATAGGGGTTACGTCTCTGACAAAACTTAATAGTATACCACTTCTACGAATGGCTCGTAATGCTGCATCTCTTCCAAGACCAGGACCTTTTATCATGACTTCTGCTCGTTGCATACCCTGATCTACTACTGTACGAATAGCATTTGCGGCTGCGGTTTGAGCAGCAAATGGCGTCCCTCTTCTTGTGCCCCTGAAGCCACAAGTACCGGCTGAGGACCAAGAAACTACCCGACCCCGTATATCTGTAACCGTTACAATGGTATTGTTAAAACTTGCTTGAACATGAATAACTCCTTTTGGTATTCGACGTCCATTCTTACGTGAGCCAATACGTCCATTCCTGCGCGAGCCAATTCTTGGTATGGTTTTTGTCATATTTTATCATCTCATAAATATGAGTCAGAGATATACGGAAATATCCATTTCATGTCAAAACAGATCCTTTATTTGTGTATTGGGTCCTTTTGAGAGTCCCTTTTAAGAAAGATTATCCCTGTCTCTGTTTATGCCTTGGGTTGGAACAAATTACTATAATTCGTCCCCGCCTGCGGATCAGTCGACATTTTTCACAAATTTTACGAACGGAGGCCCTTATTTTCATATTTGTAATTCCTTACCTTAATTTCGAATCTACTCCTTGGAAGAAAATAAGTCTCTTGAAATTTTGAACCTCCAATTGCATCCGCACGAGAGGGATGTTGAAAAAGCCGCTTAGTCGGTCGAATCTTTGTTGCGGAGTCTATAAATTATGCGTCCCCTGGTTGAATCATAACGACTTACTTCAATTTTTACTCTATCGCCTGGCAGTATCCGTATAAAACTACGTCGGATCCTTCCTGAAACATAACCTAGAATCAGATCTTCATTATCTAAACGAACCCGAAACATACCATTGGGAAGTGATTCAGTAATTAAACCTTCATGAATCCATTTTTGTTCTTTCATTCCAGGTAACCCCCTTGAATTATCAACTAATGGAGGAGGAGTGATATTAGACAACCCGCCTTTTCTCTTTTTTTTTCACAAAACAAAGAGGAAGTTACGGATGCAATTCGGATACCAGAAAGATCACCATATATAACACAAAATTTCTCCTCCGATTCCTTCTAGTCGAGCCTCTCGGTCTGTCATTATACCTCGAGAAGTAGAAAGAATTACAACACCCATTCCTCCTAAAATCCTAGGAATTCGTTGATGGTTGGAATAGATTCGTAGGCCGGGTCGGCTGATACGTTTTAAAACAGTTCTATATGGCCCTTTTCTATTCCTTCTATGTCGCAGAGTTGAAACCAAGAAAAATTTATTGCTTACTCGATGTTTTCTCACATTTTCGATAAAGCCTTCTCGCAGAAGTATTTTAACAATGTTTTCGGTGATATTTGTAGATGCTATTCGAACCGTTCCTTTTTTATCCATGTCAGCATTTCGTATAGAAGTTATTATTTCAGCAATAGTGTCCCTACCCATGATGAACTATAATTATTGGTGCCCCCGAGTTTTTATATAATCAACATGCTCTGCTTTTTTATTCTTTTTTTTATTATTTAAGGTATATGCGTGAGAAACAATCTACTAATGCATTCTACTGATTAAATGAATCTTATTTAGATACCCTACTATTTCAGATAGCCTATAAATTTTATTTTAGATGACCTACTTATCTATATTATGATTATGTTCTCGTCTATTAGTATTTATAATACCTCAGGAGCTAATGAGACTATTTTAGTAAAATTCAACTGTCTCAATTCCCGAGCGATCGCACCAAAAACTCGAGTTCCTTTTGGATTTCCTTCTTGATCAATGACAACTGCTGCATTGTCATCATATTGTATTATCATACCATTGTTACGTTTGAGTTCTTTACATGTACGTACAATTACAGCTCTGATTACTTCTGATCTTTGTAGAGGCATATTGGGCACTGCTTCTTTGATTACAGCAACAATAACGTCGCCAATATGAGCATATCGGCGATTACTAGCTCCTATGATTCGAATACACATTAATTCTCTAGCCCCGCTGTTGTCCGCTACATTTAAATAGGTCTGAGGTTGAATCATATTATTATTATTATTCTTTTTTTTCTTTCAAAGCGCGAAGAAAAAAAGAAGAAATATTGTTTGTCCAGAAATAGAAATAAAGAAATTGCGGTTTTTTTCATCACAAGGCCCCTTCCCTTTCGTTTCATACCCCTATTCCACAATAACGAATTGAGTTCGTATAGGCATTTTGGACGCAGCTATAGAAATAGCTTCTCTGGCTACAATTTCTGATACTCCACCCATTTCATAAAGTATTCGACCCGGTTTAACGACGGATACCCAATATTCGGGAGATCCTTTCCCCGAACCCATACGTGTTTCGGTAGGCCTTACTGTAACAGGTTTGTCTGGAAATATACGTACCCATATTTTTCCACCACGACGCGCATATCTTGTCATGGCTCGTCGCCCCGCTTCTATTTGTCTAGATGTGATCCAAGCGGGTTCAAGTGCCTGAAGGGCGTATCCGCCGAAACAAATTCGATTGCCTCGATAAGATATTCCCTTCATTCTTCCTCTATGTTGTTTACGAAATCTGGTTCTTTTGGGGTTATAGTTGATGGTTGTTTCTCAATGCCATCTCTACTGCAGAACCGGACATGAGAGTTTCTTCTCATCCAGCTCCTCGCGAATGAAACAATTAAAAAATATTACAGATATTTATTTGTATTTAATGAATAAAATAATACATCATGGAATTTTTTGAGATCGAATCTGTCACGTAGGAATTGTTATATCTTGCTCGTATATAAAATTATAAATAGATTTCTATTTTATTATTTTTATTTTCTTTATAATTATAATATATCTTTATATATTATAATTTCTATTAAATTTTGTAAATCTAAGAATATATAATAGAATAAAAAAAAAAATATAATTATATTTAATTTTAATTTAAAATAATTGTCTTAAATTAATGAATCTTTATTTTTACCTTTATTCAATCGCCCAAAACTTAGCAATCCAATAAGGCTTTCGCGGGCGAATATTTGCCCTTTTAACATCACCTTTCATTCGTAGGGGCATCCCATAACCTAACAGAATAGAATTGGTTCTTGGCTCGTTCCGCCATCCCACCCAATGAATCATTAGGATTCGTTTTCAAGGAATCTTACGCAGTCACGGGTTCCGTCGTTCCCATTGCTTCTCGTTCTCGATTAATGGCTAGGCCCAAACTCTGCAATGGAGCTCCTAATAAAAATTGTTCCTAAATCAATCTACTCAGTCTTTATTGACTTGATGCTCTTTATAATTTTTTCTTATGAATTGGATTCATCTAATTCATTATTAATTATGGACGAATCAAATACGTATTAATGCTTTATTACACTGCCTTTTTTGAGATAGTTCATAGACCATACATATTGGAATCATATATCATTGCTATTCTTTTTCTTTCTTTCTCTCACCCCTCCACCTATCCATATCCCTTTGTTTTTGCTTCACTTAGAATCTGATTGACTTGTCTTTTATGTAAGATTTCAGTTGCTACAACAATATGATCGATACATCAATCATATAGTGACCGGTTCCTTGGATCTAGATAATACGAAGCAATGAGCTGGTTATTAGTTATCTAGTTATTAGTTCATACTAGGGGGTGGTCCCTTGCTTTTTAATCCTAACCCTAAATAAAAAACCAACGAGTCACACACTAAGCATAGCAATTATATGGAGTCAATCGAATTGTTATTCAACCTTATAGAATTAGAAAAATTAGAATTTTTTTTTTATTTTGGAAAAAAGATGAACGAGTTTGTGATTTTTATTCAATTGCCGGATCGGATGAGTGGAACAGAAAGACAACGGAAGGACCGTTATTCCTCGTCTGT